ATGCGCGCTCAAAGACGTAAAACAGTTATTTGGGACCTCTTTCAAGTAAATGCGCATTCCCCACTTTTTTTGGACCGTATAGACAAAACATCTTTTTTTTATTCTTTTCATATTAATGAAATGAAGAATCTTATTTTGAGGAATTGGATGGGTAGAGAACGAGAATCTGAATTTAAAATTTTAGATTCCCATTTTGAAAATGAAGAGACAAAAGAAGAAAAGGATAAAAAAGAACGTATAGAAATATCAGAAGCTTGGGATACCTTTGTATTTATTCAAGCAATAAGAGGTTTAATGTTAGTAATCCAATCTTTTTTTAGAAAATACATTATATTGCCTTCATTTATAATAGCTAAAAATATTTTACGTATATTATTATTTCAATTCCCCGAGTGGTACGAGGATTTGAAGGAATGGAATAGAGAAATGCATATTAAATGCACCTATAATGGTGTTCAATTATCAGAAACAGAATTTCCCCAAGATTGGTTAACAGACGGCATTCAGATAAAGATTCTATATCCTTTCTGTCTAAAACCTTGGCGAAAAGCTAAGGTACGATCTCATCATAGAGATCGAGGAGATTCAAAATATAAAAACAAAAATTTTTGTTTTTTAACAGTCTGGGGAATGGAAGCAGAACTTCCCTTTGGTTCTCCCCGAAAACGACCTTCTTTTTTTGAACCTATTTATAAAGAACTCAAAAAAAGAAATAGAAGGGTAAAAAATAAGATTTTACAAGTTATAAACTTTTTGAAGGAAAGAATAAAATCCTTTATATTTAGAAAAGTTAGAAAAGAAAAAACAAAATGGGTCACTAAAATATTTATAGTTATCAAACTCATAATGAAAAAATTGGAAAAAATCAATCCAATTTTTTCATTTGAGTTGAGGAAAGAAAAAGTATATGAAATGAAGGAAAACGAAAAAGATTTACAAAAAAATAAAAAGATTCTTCGCGAATCATCTGTTCGAATTCGACCAAAAAATTGGTTAAATTATTCACTAATAGAAAGAAGAATGAAAGATCTTTCTGATAAGACAATAAAAATCAGGAATCAAATAGAACGAAACGAAAAAGAAAAAAAAAAAGATATAGTTCTAATTTATGATAATAAAAGGCCGGAATCTTTGAAAATCTTAAAAAGGAAAAATATCCGATTAATGCGTAAATCGCACTACTTTATAAAATCATTCATTGAAAAAATATACATAGATATTTTACTATGTACCATTAGCATTCCTAAGATCAATGCACAACTTTTCTTTAAATCAAAAAAAAATATCTTTAATAAATCCATTTACAACAATAAAAGAAATAAAGAACAAGAAGGAATTGATGAAACAAATAAAAATACAATGAAGTTTAATTTTGGTTTGACTATAAAAAAGTTGTTTTCAAATACTTATAGTACTGAGAATAGGAATCCAAATTCCGATACTTATTGGAACTTATCTTCCCTATCTCAAGCATATGTATTTTACAAATTATCACAAACCCAATTACTTAATAAGGATCGCTTGAGACCTGTATTTCAATATAAAGGAAACTCTCCTTTTTTTAAGGAAAAATTAAAAGACTCTTGTATGATAATGATACACGGAATATTTGATTCCAAATCAAGACATAATAAAATTCATTCGTATGTAATGAACGAATGGAAAAACTGGTTAAAAGGTCATTATCAATACGATCCATCTCAAAAAAAATGGTCTCGATTAGTAACTAAAGAATGGCGAAATAGAATCAATCAACGCTGTATGATTCAAAACCAAAACAAGGAATCAATCCAATTGGATTTATATAAAAAATACCAATTCATTCATTCCATGAAAAAAAATAACTATGCAGCGGATTCTTTTATGAGTCAAAAAGAAAAATGGAAAAAAAATCACAGATATGATCTTTTATCATCTAAATACATAAGTCCTCCTAATTCATATATTTCTGGATCAACATTCGAATTTGAAATAAACGGGGATCGAGAAATTCCATATCATTTCAATACATCGAAACCCGAATCATTTTATGTATTAGTAAGTATACCTAGTAATAATTATCTAGAAAAAGGATATATTATTGATAGGAATATAAATTTGGATAGAAAATATTTTGATTGTAGAATTCCTCATTTTTGTTTTAGAAAGAATATTGAGATCTGGACCAATGCACATATTGGCATGACGATTCATAAAAATACTAAGACTGAAATGAAAAATTTAAAAAAAATGAAAAAAAAAGATCTTTTTTCTACTACGGTTCGTCAAGACATCAAACCATGCAATCAAAAAAGAAACTTTTTTGATTGCATGGGAATGCATCAAGAGGGGTTCTCTGATACTGCATCAAATCATAATACTATATCCAATCTCGAATCTTGGTTCTTCCCAGAATTTGTGCAACTTTTTAACATATATAAGATTCAACCTTGGATCATTCCAATCAAATCACTCTTTTTTCATTTTAATAAAAATGAAAAAATAAATATAAATACAAAGAAAAATCCTCATGAATCGTCTAATAAAAAAGATCTTGAATTAGTAAATTACAAGCAGGAAGAACAAGAACAACAGGATCAAGGAAATCTTATATCGAATCTACGAAAACAAAAGAATAAAAAAGCTGTTGAAGAAGATTACGCAAGATTAGACATAGAAATTCAAAAGGGTAGAAAAAAAAAAAAATCTCAATATAAGAGAAAAAAACAAACGGAACTAGATTCCTTTTTGAAAAAATATTTCCTTTTTCAATTAAGATGGGCTGATCCCTTGAATCAAAGAATAATGAACAATATTAGGGTATATTGTCTCCTACTTAGACTGATAAACCCAAAGGAAATTGCCATATCCTCGATTCAAAGAGGTGAAATAAATCTAGACGAAATGCTAATTCAAAAGGAGCTAGTTCTTACAGAATTGATAAGAAAGGGAATATTTATTATTGAACCAATTCGTCTATCTATAAGAAGGGACGGAAAATCTATTGTATATCAAACTATGGATATTTCATTGGTTGAGAAGAAGAAGCACCAAACAAATAGAAAATACGCAAAAAAAAGACATATTGAGAAAGAGGGGTTTGAAAAATCCATTCCACGATACAGCCACTTATTTTTTAGTGAAGACAAAAATCATTATGATTTCCTTATTCCTGAAAATATTCTATCTCCTAGGCATCGGAGAGAATTTCGAATTCTAATTTGTTTCAATTCACGGAATTGGAATGTTTTGGATAGAAATCCAAGATTTTGCAATGAAAAGAAAATAAAAAACTGTGGACAATTTTTGAATCAGAACAAGCATATTAACACCGATGCAAAAAATTTAATGAAATTCAAATTGTTTCTTTGGCCCAATTATCGATTAGAAGATTTAGCTTGTATGAATCGTTATTGGTTTGATACCAATAACAGCAGTCGTTTCAGTATGTCAAGAATACATATGTATTCACAATTCAGAATGAATTCAATTCAAATGCAAAATTAAAAAATTTTTATTTTTATATATTTTTTTTTATTTTATAGTGGATTTCCTACATATCGTGTGACATATTCTGTAGATGAAAGCCGAAATATATAGACTGTATAACATTATAATTTCTAACACATGATGCTGATTTCATAGTGTATCCATTTTCACTAGGAGTAGCAGAATCTTTTTAGTTTAAGTAAAACGAAATCGTTCTATTTCGTGAATGCATATATTTATCAGACCCTTTTTATCCAATATCCAAACCAAATCCAATTTTCAATTGGATAAAATATACAAAACAAATAAACATAAATACATAAACAAAAAACAAATTAGTATATGAATAAATGAAATCCAATTTCGATTTATACTAGATGAAAATAACTGTCATAATAAATCTTATTATTTTTCCTGATCGGTAAAATTCACAGAAAATAAAAATTTTAATTTATTTTATGGTCAAAAATTCATTTATCTCAGTTATTCCACAAGAAGAAAAAGACGAAAATAGTGGGTCTGTTGAATTTCAAGTATTCCATTTCACCAGTAAGATACGGAGACTTACTTCACATTTAGAATTGCACAAAAGAGATTTTTTATCACAAAGGGGTCTGCGAATAATTCTGGGAAAACGTCAACGATTATTGACTTATTTGTCAAAGAAAAATAAAGTGCGTTATAAGAGATTAATGGATCAGTTAGATATTCGGGAACCAAAAACTCGTTAATTTAAATTCAATTTATTATTTGAGTTTCTTATTATTTATTATTAGCCTTGTTATTTTTTTTTTTTTTTTTTTTTTATTAATTATTTATATTATATTTAATTATTTTAATTATTTTCTAATAATTATAATAATTGATAATAATTATTTAATATTTCATAATATAATAGTTTTATTTTATATTTAGATTATAGTTATTTTTTATATTATTTTTATATTCTAGTTATAATATTAGAATATTCTTATTTTAATTTTATTTTTTTTTTTGATAGAATTTACATTTTATATATGACTATATGAATATGAATAGGATTATTTAGAATTACTAGAATTATACTAAATTCAATTTAAATTAGGAGAAATTAGGATATATATATATATGAAAAATGAAAATATAATGAAAATATAATATATTTAATATTAAGAAAATAAACATGATTCGTATGTACAACTCATATTTCATGGTTATTCAAACGTAAATCAAAGGATCTTGGCCCTTTCTCATAAACAGATTTTAAAATCTATTGATTCTATAAATTTTTAAAAATCATTGATTCGTCTGGTATCTACAATAGAAAATATATGATTTCCATCATTTTCTAATTAAAATTTTATCAGATCGAAAATCTTTTGTGTTCAAAACTTAAATTTATAGACCCAATGTCGCATTCAGTAAAAATTTATGATACATGTATAGGGTGTACCCAATGTGTACGAGCTTGTCCCACGGATGTATTAGAAATGATACCTTGGGACGGATGTAAAGCTAAGCAAATTGCTTCCGCGCCAAGAACCGAGGATTGTGTAGGTTGTAAGAGATGTGAATCCGCTTGCCCAACGGATTTTTTGAGTGTCCGTGTTTATTTATGGCATGAAACAACTCGCAGCATGGGTCTTTCTTATTGATATGTAACAAAAAACTCCCCTTGAATCATTTGATTCCTCTTTACCGAGAAAACTCCGTACTCGAGAAAAGAAAATATATTATTCTTCTCCCGAGCACGGAGTTTTCTGGTCAAAATTGATCTTGTCTTTATCACGAGTTATTTTCCTTGGTTAACAATACTTCTGGTTTTGCCGATATTTGCGGGTTCTTCAATTGTCCTTTTCCTTCATAAAGGAAATAAGGCGTATAGGAGGGATACTATATGTATATGTATCCTGGAGCTCCCTCTAATGACCTATGTATTTTGTTCCAATTGGACGATCCATTAAACCAATTGAAGGAAGATTCTAAATGGATAAATATTTTTTTATTTTCACTGGAGACTGGGAATCGATGGACTTTCCATAGGACCCATTTTACTGACAGGATTTCTCACTTGAACCAACAAACATTAGATTTCGAAAAATTAGCTAATCAATCATATCCCGCAGCATTGGAAATAATATTCCATTTTGGTTTTCTTATAGCTTATGCTGTCAAATCGCCGATGATACCCCTACATACATGATTACCAGATACCCACGGGGAAGCGCATTACAGTACATGTATGCTTCTAGCTGGAATCTTATTAAAGATGGGAACATATGGATTGATTCGGATCAATATGGAATTTCACGCTCATTCGAAATTCTCTCTCTGGTTGATCATAGTAGGAATAATACAAATCTTTTATGCAGCTTCAACATCTCTTGGTCAACGCAATTTTTAAAAGCATATTGCCTATTCTTACGTATCTCATATGGGTTTCATAATTATAGGAATTGGTTCTATAACTGGCATGGGACTCAATGGAGCCATTTTACAAATACTCTCTCATGGATTGATCGGTGCTGCACTTTTTTCTTAGCAGAAACGAGTTGGGATAGAATACGTTTTGTTTATCTCGACGAGATGGTGGGGAATATCTATCCCAATGGAAAAAATCTTTCTATTTACCATGTTTAGTAGTTTCTCGATGGCTTCTCTTGTATTACCAGGAATGAGTGGTTTTGTTGCAGAATTCTTAGTCTTTTTTGGAATAATTACTAACCAAAAATATCTTTTCATGCCAAAAATGTTAATTACTTTTGTAATAGCAATTGGAATGATATTAACTCCTATTTTTTTATTGTCTATGTTACGTCATATTTTCTATGAATACAAGCTATTCAATATACCAAACTAGAAATTTTCATATTCTGGACCGCGAAAACTATTTCTTTCGATCTGTATCTTTCTACCTGTAATAGGAATTGAGATTTATCCTGATTTCGTTCTTCCGTTATCGGTTGACAAGGTACAAGTTATATTAGCTAATAATTTTTATTATTTTTATAGAAAATAGATACTAATTCTTTTTATAGCTTAGAAAATTCTAATTAATTAGAAGGAAAGTCTTATAATTCTTTGACTTTCATCTTTTCACGATTCTTCATTGTACAATGAAAAAAATGAAGAGTGAATTAGAATTGTAATGAAATACATCTAGAGTTTTTGAGAACCATTTGAATAATTCCTCCATTCAAACGGTTTTCAAAAACTCGCACAAATACTCATTGTCTATCAGACGATGTTTTTATGTGTTCTTCATGTAGTTTATTTTATTCAATTAGATATAAATGGGAATGAACCATAACTATGGAACCCGATTCCTAATAGATTGATCCCAAAATAGCATATCCAAATTAGGAGAAATCCTATAGAAGCCACAAATGCCGAATTTGTGCCTTGGTCTTGCAATTTTTTATTTGTTCTAATATGTAAATAGATTGCAAATATGGTCCAAGTAATAAATGCCCAAGTTTCCTTAGGATCCCAATTCCAATAAGAACCCCATGCTTCATTAGCCCATACTGCTCCAGAAAGAATGCCTATGGTTAAAAAGGTAAACCCTAAACTAATGACACGATAACTCCAATAATCCAAACGCTGAATTAATTGATATTTGTAAAAATTTCGAAATGAGAGAAAAGAAGTCTTTTTAAATACACTTTCTTTTTCGTTCAAATATTCTATCGTACCAACAAAGAAAAATGACTTCCTTAAGCTTATAAAATTCTTGTTAAAAAAAAAATCGATATTTTTTCGAAATGTAATCACTATAAGAGCAACTGATAATAATGATCCGCATAAAAGAACTGCATAGCTCAATAGCATCATACTGACATGCATCATTAACCAGTGAGATTGTAGAGCAGGTACTAATATTGCGGATTGATGCATTTCAATTGAAAGACCTGACGTGGCAAAACCTTGGGTAAAAATGGCACTTGGTGCAGTTATTGTGCTTAAATAATTTTTATGATTCCCAAGATACGGAATCATATGAATAATGGAGAAACTCCACGAAAGGAAGATTAATGATTCATATAAATTACTTAAGGGAAAATGTCCTGAAGAAATCCAACGAATAACTAAAAACCCTGTTATAGAGAAAAAAGTAGCTATCATCCCCTTTTCTGACGAATTACGCAATCCTTCTATTTCATAGACTAATAAGTTCATCAAATGAATCATAATCACAATTGAGATGATCGAAAAGGAAATATGAGTTAATATATGTTCTAAGGTCACAAATATAATAAACATAAAAAAGGGTCCCTATTAAATAATAAATAATTTAAATTAGAGATTAAAATAAAAAATAAAAAATAAATAAATAAATACAATATACATTAATAATACATTTAGTAAATGTCAATTATTTTTCTTCCAAGTCAAAAATAGCAAATTTGAAGTTCTTTGAGACATATCAATTAAGATTTTTAAAAAGGTTTTTTTTTTTTTGTAAAAAAAAAAAAAAAACTTTTTGACTGTCCGGTAGAAACAGATTTAGCTAAAGAAAAAGCTTTTACTGCCGCTAAAGAGCCTTTTTTTTTCCAAGGATTTCTACGAATATGCTTTTTTGACATAGAAGTACGTTTTTTTGGAACTGCCATTCAAAGATAGGTGACTCATTTTTATCGTTGTATGTGAAAGACATATATTGTTCAAAATGGATTACTCTTTATTAGTCATTACCTATAGTGATTCCATCAATATCAATAATATAAGAGCATAACTTTGAAAAAGAAATAAATAAAAAACGAATTAAAATTCAATATCAATATTCTTTAATATTCAATAAAAAATAAATATAAAATCTAAAGAGATCCATAATTGAACTATAATAAATTAATAAATCCTAAATCTATAAAACATAAATCTAAATGGAAATATATAAAATATCTATAAATTTTAGAATCTTACATAAATACAATCTAATGTTAAGGGAAAATAGAATTATTAAAAATAATTCTAATTATAATTAATATATAATTATATAATTTTAATATAATTTTATGCCGCCACTCGGACTCGAACCGAGATGCTCTAGCACTGCTTCCTAAGAGCAGCGTGTCTACCAATTTCACCATGGCGGCTTACCTGAAAAAATAATAGTAAATTCATGTTGAATTGTCTATATTCAATAGAGTTTAGGAAACAATGAAGCAAAATGCATTTCCATTCATATGGAAATGTTCAAGTTCAATATCAAGAATATTCAGTTAGTATTTTCGTAAGTTCAGTTTTCATAATAAACTTTTCCATTTATGTATTATAAACTATAACTATAACAGAAACCTAGCTTTTTTTATTTTATTATTGTTTTCTAATTATTTCTAATTAGAAATTATTATTTATTATTATATTCTATATCTATAATATTCTATATCTTCTATATTCTATATCTTCTATATTCTATATCTATATTATATATATATATATATTATAATATTATATAATATTATTTATTATTACATATATTATTATATTTATATTATTATATATCATAATCATATTATATATTTTATATATTTAAATATATATTTAAATATTTTATATATTTAATTATTAATTATTATATTTAATTATTATATAGTATATATTTTATTTATATATTATATATTTAATTTAATTATATTTACTATCTAATTATATATTTATTTTAATTAATTAAAATAAATATATAATTAGATAGTAAATATAATTAAATTAAATATATAATATATAAATAAAATATATACTATATAATAATTAAATATAATAATTAATAATTAAATATATAAAATATTTAAATATATATTTAAATATATAAAATATATAATATGATTATGATATATAATAATATAAATATAATAATATATGTAATAATAAATAATATTATATAATATTATAATATATATATATATATAATATAGATATAGAATATAGAAGATATAGAATATAGAAGATATAGAATATTATAGATATAGAATATAATAATAAATAATAATTTCTAATTAGAAATAATTAGAAAACAATAATAAAATAAAAAAAGCTAGGTTTCTGTTATAGTTATAGTTTATAATACATAAATGGAAAAGTTTATTATGAAAACTGAACTTACGAAAATACTAACTGAATATTCTTGATATTGAACTTGAACATTTCCATATGAATGGAAATGCATTTTGCTTCATTGTTTCCTAAACTCTATTGAATATAGACAATTCAACATGAATTTACTATTATTTTTTCAGGTAAGCCGCCATGGTGAAATTGGTAGACACGCTGCTCTTAGGAAGCAGTGCTAGAGCATCTCGGTTCGAGTCCGAGTGGCGGCATAAAATTATATTAAAATTATATAATTATATATTAATTATAATTAGAATTATTTTTAATAATTCTATTTTCCCTTAACATTAGATTGTATTTATGTAAGATTCTAAAATTTATAGATATTTTATATATTTCCATTTAGATTTATGTTTTATAGATTTAGGATTTATTAATTTATTATAGTTCAATTATGGATCTCTTTAGATTTTATATTTATTTTTTATTGAATATTAAAGAATATTGATATTGAATTTTAATTCGTTTTTTATTTATTTCTTTTTCAAAGTTATGCTCTTATATTATTGATATTGATGGAATCACTATAGGTAATGACTAATAAAGAGTAATCCATTTTGAACAATATATGTCTTTCACATACAACGATAAAAATGAGTCACCTATCTTTGAATGGCAGTTCCAAAAAAACGTACTTCTATGTCAAAAAAGCATATTCGTAGAAATCCTTGGAAAAAAAAAGGCTCTTTAGCGGCAGTAAAAGCTTTTTCTTTAGCTAAATCTGTTTCTACCGGACAGTCAAAAAGTTTTTTTTTTTTTTTTACAAAAAAAAAAAAACCTTTTTAAAAATCTTAATTGATATGTCTCAAAGAACTTCAAATTTGCTATTTTTGACTTGGAAGAAAAATAATTGACATTTACTAAATGTATTATTAATGTATATTGTATTTATTTATTTATTTTTTATTTTTTATTTTAATCTCTAATTTAAATTATTTATTATTTAATAGGGACCCTTTTTTATGTTTATTATATTTGTGACCTTAGAACATATATTAACTCATATTTCCTTTTCGATCATCTCAATTGTGATTATGATTCATTTGATGAACTTATTAGTCTATGAAATAGAAGGATTGCGTAATTCGTCAGAAAAGGGGATGATAGCTACTTTTTTCTCTATAACAGGGTTTTTAGTTATTCGTTGGATTTCTTCAGGACATTTTCCCTTAAGTAATTTATATGAATCATTAATCTTCCTTTCGTGGAGTTTCTCCATTATTCATATGATTCCGTATCTTGGGAATCATAAAAATTATTTAAGCACAATAACTGCACCAAGTGCCATTTTTACCCAAGGTTTTGCCACGTCAGGTCTTTCAATTGAAATGCATCAATCCGCAATATTAGTACCTGCTCTACAATCTCACTGGTTAATGATGCATGTCAGTATGATGCTATTGAGCTATGCAGTTCTTTTATGCGGATCATTATTATCAGTTGCTCTTATAGTGATTACATTTCGAAAAAATATCGATTTTTTTTTTAACAAGAATTTTATAAGCTTAAGGAAGTCATTTTTCTTTGTTGGTACGATAGAATATTTGAACGAAAAAGAAAGTGTATTTAAAAAGACTTCTTTTCTCTCATTTCGAAATTTTTACAAATATCAATTAATTCAGCGTTTGGATTATTGGAGTTATCGTGTCATTAGTTTAGGGTTTACCTTTTTAACCATAGGCATTCTTTCTGGAGCAGTATGGGCTAATGAAGCATGGGGTTCTTATTGGAATTGGGATCCTAAGGAAACTTGGGCATTTATTACTTGGACCATATTTGCAATCTATTTACATATTAGAACAAATAAAAAATTGCAAGACCAAGGCACAAATTCGGCATTTGTGGCTTCTATAGGATTTCTCCTAATTTGGATATGCTATTTTGGGATCAATCTATTAGGAATCGGGTTCCATAGTTATGGTTCATTCCCATTTATATCTAATTGAATAAAATAAACTACATGAAGAACACATAAAAACATCGTCTGATAGACAATGAGTATTTGTGCGAGTTTTTGAAAACCGTTTGAATGGAGGAATTATTCAAATGGTTCTCAAAAACTCTAGATGTATTTCATTACAATTCTAATTCACTCTTCATTTTTTTCATTGTACAATGAAGAATCGTGAAAAGATGAAAGTCAAAGAATTATAAGACTTTCCTTCTAATTAATTAGAATTTTCTAAGCTATAAAAAGAATTAGTATCTATTTTCTATAAAAATAATAAAAATTATTAGCTAATATAACTTGTACCTTGTCAACCGATAACGGAAGAACGAAATCAGGATAAATCTCAATTCCTATTACAGGTAGAAAGATACAGATCGAAAGAAATAGTTTTCGCGGTCCAGAATATGAAAATTTCTAGTTTGGTATATTGAATAGCTTGTATTCATAGAAAATATGACGTAACATAGACAATAAAAAAATAGGAGTTAATATCATTCCAATTGCTATTACAAAAGTAATTAACATTTTTGGCATGAAAAGATATTTTTGGTTAGTAATTATTCCAAAAAAGACTAAGAATTCTGCAACAAAACCACTCATTCCTGGTAATACAAGAGAAGCCATCGAGAAACTACTAAACATGGTAAATAGAAAGATTTTTTCCATTGGGATAGATATTCCCCACCATCTCGTCGAGATAAACAAAACGTATTCTATCCCAACTCGTTTCTGCTAAGAAAAAAGTGCAGCACCGATCAATCCATGAGAGAGTATTTGTAAAATGGCTCCATTGAGTCCCATGCCAGTTATAGAACCAATTCCTATAATTATGAAACCCATATGAGATACGTAAGAATAGGCAATATGCTTTTAAAAATTGCGTTGACCAAGAGATGTTGAAGCTGCATAAAAGATTTGTATTATTCCTACTATGATCAACCAGAGAGAGAATTTCGAATGAGCGTGAAATTCCATATTGATCCGAATCAATCCATATGTTCCCATCTTTAATAAGATTCCAGCTAGAAGCATACATGTACTGTAATGCGCTTCCCCGTGGGTATCTGGTAATCATGTATGTAGGGGTATCATCGGCGATTTGACAGCATAAGCTATAAGAAAACCAAAATGGAATATTATTTCCAATGCTGCGGGATATGATTGATTAGCTAATTTTTCGAAATCTAATGTTTGTTGGTTCAAGTGAGAAATCCTGTCAGTAAAATGGGTCCTATGGAAAGTCCATCGATTCCCAGTCTCCAGTGAAAATAAAAAAATATTTATCCATTTAGAATCTTCCTTCAATTGGTTTAATGGATCGTCCAATTGGAACAAAATACATAGGTCATTAGAGGGAGCTCCAGGATACATATACATATAGTATCCCTCCTATACGCCTTATTTCCTTTATGAAGGAAAAGGACAATTGAAGAACCCGCAAATATCGGCAAAACCAGAAGTATTGTTAACCAAGGAAAATAACTCGTGATAAAGACAAGATCAATTTTGACCAGAAAACTCCGTGCTCGGGAGAAGAATAATATATTTTCTTTTCTCGAGTACGGAGTTTTCTCGGTAAAGAGGAATCAAATGATTCAAGGGGAGTTTTTTGTTACATATCAATAAGAAAGACCCATGCTGCGAGTTGTTTCATGCCATAAATAAACACGGACACTCAAAAAATCCGTTGGGCAAGCGGATTCACATCTCTTACAACCTACACAATCCTCGGTTCTTGGCGCGGAAGCAATTTGCTTAGCTTTACATCCGTCCCAAGGTATCATTTCTAATACATCCGTGGGACAAGCTCGTACACATTGGGTACACCCTATACATGTATCATAAATTTTTACTGAATGCGACATTGGGTCTATAAATTTAAGTTTTGAACACAAAAGATTTTCGATCTGATAAAATTTTAATTAGAAAATGATGGAAATCATATATTTTCTATTGTAGATACCAGACGAATCAATGATTTTTAAAAATTTATAGAATCAATAGATTTTAAAATCTGTTTATGAGAAAGGGCCAAGATCCTTTGATTTACGTTTGAATAACCATGAAATATGAGTTGTACATACGAATCATGTTTATTTTCTTAATATTAAATATATTATATTTTCATTATATTTTCATTTTTCATATATATATATATCCTAATTTCTCCTAATTTAAATTGAATTTAGTATAATTCTAGTAATTCTAAATAATCCTATTCATATTCATATAGTCATATATAAAATGTAAATTCTATCAAAAAAAAAAATAAAATTAAAATAAGAATATTCTAATATTATAACTAGAATATAAAAATAATATAAAAAATAACTATAATCTAAATATAAAATAAAACTATTATATTATGAAATATTAAATAATTATTATCAATTATTATAATTATTAGAAAATAATTAAAATAATTAAATATAATATAAATAATTAATAAAAAAAAAAAAAAAAAAAAAATAACAAGGCTAATAATAAATAATAAGAAACTCAAATAATAAATTGAATTTAAATTAACGAGTTTTTGGTTCCCGAATATCTAACTGATCCATTAATCTCTTATAACGCACTTTATTTTTCTTTGACAAATAAGTCAATAATCGTTGACGTTTTCCCAGAATTATTCGCAGACCCCTTTGTGATAAAAAATCTCTTTTGTGCAATTCTAAATGTGAAGTAAGTCTCCGTATCTTACTGGTGAAATGGAATACTTGAAATTCAACAGACCCACTATTTTCGTCTTTTTCTTCTTGTGGAATAACTGAGATAAATGAATTTTTGACCATAAAATAAATTAAAATTTTTATTTTCTGTGAATTTTACCGATCAGGAAAAATAATAAGATTTATTATGACAGTTATTTTCATCTAGTATAAATCGAAATTGGATTTCATTTATTCATATACTAATTTGTTTTTTGTTTATGTATTTATGTTTATTTGTTTTGTATATTTTATCCAATTGAAAATTGGATTTGGTTTGGATATTGGATAAAAAGGGTCTGATAAATATATGCATTCACGAAATAGAACGATTTCGTTTTACTTAAACTAAAAAGATTCTGCTACTCCTAGTGAAAATGGATACACTATGAAATCAGCATCATGTGTTAGAAATTATAATGTTATACAGTCTATATATTTCGGCTTTCATCTACAGAATATGTCACACGATATGTAGGAAATCCACTATAAAATAAAAAAAAATATATAAAAATAAAAATTTTTTAATTTTGCATTTGAATTGAATTCATTCTGAATTGTGAATACATATGTATTCTTGACATACTGAAACGACTGCTGTTATTGGTATCAAACCAATAACGATTCATACAAGCTAAATCTTCTAATCGATAATTGGGCCAAAGAAACAATTTGAATTTCATTAAATTTTTTGCATCGGTGTTAATATGCTTGTTCTGATTCAAAAATTGTCCACAGTTTTTTATTTTCTTTTCATTGCAAAATCTTGGATTTCTATCCAAAACATTCCAATTCCGTGAATTGAAACAAATTAGAATTCGAAATTCTCTCCGATGCCTAGGAGATAGAATATTTTCAGGAATAAGGAAATCATAATGATTTTTGTCTTCACTAAAAAATAAGTGGCTGTATCGTGGAATGGATTTTTCAAACCCCTCTTTCTCAATATGTCTTTTTTTTGCGTATTTTCTATTTGTTTGGTGCTTCTTCTTCTCAACCAATGAAATATCCATAGTTTGATATACAATAGATTTTCCGTCCCTTCTTATAGATAGACGAATTGGTTCAATAATAAATATTCCCTTTCTTATCAATTCTGTAAGAACTAGCTCCTTTTGAATTAGCATTTCGTCTAGATTTATTTCACCTCTTTGAATCGAGGATATGGCAATTTCCTTTGGGTTTATCAGTCTAAGTAGGAGACAATATACCCTAATATTGTTCATTATTCTTTGATTCAAGGGATCAGCCCATCTTAATTGAAAAAGGAAATATTTTTTCAAAAAGGAATCTAGTTCCGTTTGTTTTTTTCTCTTATATTGAGATTTTTTTTTTTTTCTACCCTTTTGAATTTCTATGTCTAATCTTGCGTAATCTTCTTCAACAGCTTTTTTATTCTTTTGTTTTCGTAGATTCGATATAAGATTTCCTTGATCCTGTTGTTCTTGTTCTTCCTGCTTGTAATTTACTAATTCAAGATCTTTTTTATTAGACGATTCATGAGGATTTTTCTTTGTATTTATATTTATTTTTTCATTTTTATTAAAATGAAAAAAGAGTGATTTGATTGGAATGATCCAAGGTTGAATCTTATATATGTTAAAAAGTTGCACAAATTCTGGGAAGAACCAAGATTCGAGATTGGATATAGTATTATGATTTGATGCAGTATCAGAGAACCCCTCTTGATGCATTCCCATGCAATCAAAAAAGTTTCTTTTTTGATTGCATGGTTTGATGTCTTGACGAACCGTAGTAGAAAAAAGATCTTTTTTTTTCATTTTTTTTAAATTTTTCATTTCAGTCTTAGTATTTTTATGAATCGTCATGCCAATATGTGCATTGGTCCAGATCTCAATATTCTTTCTAAAACAAAAATGAGGAATTCTACAATCAAAATATTTTCTATCCAAATTTATATTCCTATCAATAATATATCCTTTTTCTAGATAATTATTACTAGGTATACTTACTAATACATAAAATGATTCGGGTTTCGATGTATTGAAATGATATGGAATTTCTCGATCCCCGTTTATTTCAAATTCGAATGTTGATCCAGAAATATATGAATTAGGAGGACTTATGTATTTAGATGATAAAAGATCATATCTGTGATTTTTTTTCCATTTTTCTTTTTGACTCATAAAAGAATCCGCTGCATAGTTATTTTTTTTCATGGAATGAATGAATTGGTATTTTTTATATAAATCCAATTGGATTGATTCCTTGTTTTGGTTTTGAATCATACAGCGTTGATTGATTCTATTTCGCCATTCTTTAGTTACTAATCGAGACCATTTTTTTTGAGATGGATCGTATTGATAATGACCTTTTAACCAGTTTTTCCATTCGTTCATTACATACGAATGAATTTTATTATGTCTTGATTTGGAATCAAATATTCCGTGTATCATTATCATACAAGAGTCTTTTAATTTTTCCTTAAAAAAAGGAGAGTTTCCTTTATATTGAAATACAGGTCTCAAGCGATCCTTATTAAGTAATTGGGTTTGTGATAATTTGTAAAATACATATGCTTGAGATAGGGAAGATAAGTTCCAATAAGTATCGGAATTTGGATTCCTATTCTCAGTACTATAAGTATTTGAAAACAACTTTTTTATAGTCAAACCAAAATTAAACTTCATTGTATTTTTATTTGTTTCATCAATTCCTTCTTGTTCTTTATTTCTTTTATTGTTGTAAATGGATTTATTAAAGATATTTTTTTTTGATTTAAAGAAAAGTTGTGCATTGATCTTAGGAATGCTAATGGTACATAGTAAAATATCTATGTATATTTTTTCAATGAATGATTTTATAAAGTAGTGCGATTTACGCATTAATCGGATATTTTTCCTTTTTAAGATTTTCAAAGATTCCGGCCTTTTATTATCATAAATTAGAACTATATCTTTTTTTTTTTCTTTTTCGTTTCGTTCTATTTGATTCCTGATTTTTATTGTCTTATCAGAAAGATCTTTCATTCTTCTTTCTATTAGTGAATAATTTAACCAATTTTTTGGTCGAATTCGAACAGATGATTCGCGAAGAATCTTTTTATTTTTTTGTAAATCTTTTTCGTTTTCCTTCATTTCATATACTTTTTCTTTCCTCAACTCAAATGAAAAAATTGGATTGATTTTTTCCAATTTTTTCATTATGAGTTTGATAACTATAAATATTTTAGTGACCCATTTTGTTTTTTCTTTTCTAACTTTTCTAAATATAAAGGATTTTATTCTTTCCTTCAAAAAGTTTATAACTTGTAAAATCTTATTTTTTACCCTTCTATTTCTTTTTTTGAGTTCTTTATAAATAGGTTCAAAAAAAGAAGGTCGTTTTCGGGGAGAACCAAAGGGAAGTTCTGCTTCCATTCCCCAGACTGTTAAAAAACAAAAATTTTTGTTTTTATATTTTGAATCTCCTCGATCTCTATGATGAGATCGTACCTTAGCTTTTCGCCAAGGTTTTAGACAGAAAGGATATAGAATCTTTATCTGAATGCCGTCTGTTAACCAATCTTGGGGAAATTCTGTTTCTGATAATTGAACACCATTATAGGTGCATTTAATATGCATTTCTCTATTCCATTCCTTCAAATCCTCGTACCACTCGGGGAATTGAAATAATAATATACGTAAAATATTTTTAGCTATTATAAATGAAGGCAATATAATGTATTTTCTAAAAAAAGATTGGATTACTAACATTAAACCTCTTATTGCTTGAATAAATACAAAGGTATCCCAAGCTTCTGATATTTCTATACGTTCTTTTTTATCCTTTTCTTCTTTTGTCTCTTCATTTTCAAAATGGGAATCTAAAATTTTAAATTCAGATTCTCGTTCTCTACCCATCCAATTCCTCAAAATAAGATTCTTCATTTCATTAATATGAAAAGAATAAAAAAAAGATGTTTTGTCTATACGGTCCAAAAAAAGTGGGGAATGCGCATTTACTTGAAAGAGGTCCCAAATAACTGTTTTACGTCTTTGAGCGCGCATGGATCCTTTGATTAGATTGCGACGAAAACACGATTGTTGGGAGTAACGTATCAGAGCTACCTCTTCCTCTTCCTCTTCCTCTTCCGTTTTATTATCATTTTGCTCATTGTTACTAGCATTCTTAGTACTAGAAATAGAATTGGTATTTTGATCATTATCGTTATAAATTACAACACGTTTGGCTCTTCTTGAATGAATCTCATGCTCTTCTTCTTCTAATTCTTCTTCATTTTCTTTTTCCTCTTCTTCCAACAAATCCTCGGTTAATTTGTATGACCATCTAGACACCTTTTTACTGACTTCTTCTATTTTAATTCCAATATCTTTCTTTTTCTTTGTTTTTTGATCTTTTGTAATTACATCGAATACAAATTGCAAAGATTTTGCTTGACTTTCTGAATCAATTATTTTTGCTTCTGTCAATAAAGGACATTTTTCAAAATTCAAAATGTGTCCGCACTCAGAAGATAATTCATCAATTGAGATGAAGGACTTTTCCGTTTTTTTTAAAAATGATTGACGGTAAATTCCTAAGGAATCATTAAGAAGTAGATCATGAATCTTATTTATCCAAAAAATTTCTACTAAATCTTCTGTATTTGTATAAGTAATTAAATGATTCATGATTGCATGTGAATAGAGTTTTTTTCGTGTTCCTCGACAAGGTCCGTTGAAAAAAGGATCATATGCTTTTGGCAAGCATTTTTTTTTATTCTCATCATCGCATAATATGGTTCTTTTTTCAAGCCTATCCAGACTAGGAGATCCCTCATTTTTTTCTATAATTTTTATTCGATTTATCAATTCATTATTCAAATTTAACTTTTTTTTTTCATTGGTATAAATCCAAGAATTAGAAAGATTTTCGTCATATATTTTTTCTCTTATGTACAAAGAAATTCTTCGTTCTAGCATTTCTGAAAATGTCGATAAACTAGGAGGATACATAAAGGATATTTTTTGTTTCCCATCACTTGTACATGTATAAAAAAAAAATTGTGACATTTCATTGCGTAAAGCATTTTCTAATTGATCATTTTCTATATATCGTAATGGACGATTCCATCGTTTATAATCGAAAAAAAAAGTGACAAAAGTTTTTTCAACCCAAAACCAATAATAACTTTTATTTTTCTTTTCTTTCAGTCTTCCCAATTCCAAATTCTCTTGATGGGTATCCAGATCATAATCTTCATGAACTGGGCTATCTTGATAGCGTGCCTCTTGAAAGTTAAATTCATCCTTTGTTTTTTCCTTTCCATTCACTCGGGTCTCTTCCGTTTCATCTATTTTGTCCAGATCCTCCTTTTCTTCCGAGCAAAGGGAAGGGTTTTCTTCGTTGGATCCCTCTTGTTCCTGTTTAGTCTCCTTCGTTTCGGAAGTTGTTTCCACATCGCTTTCTTCCTTTCTTTCTTCCCCCTCTTCCGTTTCTGAAGTTTCTTTCTCTTTCAGTTTCTTAGTGACTGTAGGTGACGGCATTCTTCCTAAATAGTAGACAGAGGTGATAAATAAGAGAATACTAAAGATTCGAGCCATAGAATTTCGAAATTCTGACACAAGATACTTATTAGATCGAATAGAATGATTTTGCCGTATCCAGAATAATACCAATCCAACCCATTTCATGAAAAAAATGTGACCAATTAACCAACCAGCAAAACTACTTGTTAAAAATAAAATCTTGTTGTTGCATCGAAACATATAAATGTTGACTAATCTAGCTAACGTGGAACTTGGTAAAATGAAATGGTTGAATAATTGAAAAATTAG